AATCCTTCTTTTTCTTTGAACCCACCCAATCAAAAATCCTCCTTTGAGAAAAGGAGAATCGAAAAAATAATATTTTCATACAATATCTTAATTGAATTATATGTAATGATCAATAAATTAAGTTGAATTCTATATCTACACATACCAAAAACATAGAAAAATCCGAATACCAATCTAATCGATTCTATAGATATTTGGGCTAGAGTTGACAAACAAACAAAACCAGCAATATACTTTATTAGTATCGCATAGAAATCTAAATGGGGCGTGGCCAAGTGGTAAGGCAACGGGTTTTGGTCCCGCTATTCGGAGGTTCGAATCCTTCCGTCCCAGAACATATATATTCTCTGACAATATAGATTGCTTTTTTAACAATGTTCTGTTTAAAATCGAAATGTTAGCTGGAATGTGATTGTTGTTTCTGATTTTTTTCTTCGATGAATCGTTTTTTTTTTTCAAAAACTGAATCGAGATACGAAAGAATCCATATTCCCTATCTCATATTCTCTACCCCCTAAATTAGCCTAATTAGATTCAATTTTCTTTTTTGTGGATTTCTTGACTTTTCGCCAAGAAGGGGTTTTTGGTACTAATTCAATTCACTAAGTCTCTTAATTCTTAATCAATGAGGTAGGCTAAAATAGAAAAAAGGAGCAAAAACTGGACTTAATCTGGGCTTGTTTGGCTTTGTGCCCAGCCAGCTCGCATTTCGTAAAAAAAAAAAAAGACTAGGACATCCCCTTCTTTTGATTTATGCTGCATCAGTCCCAGAGAATGGGGTAGATAGGAGTTAATCAGTGATGGGAAGGCGTTCATTTCAATATCTATAAACGGTGACAATTGCTCAGTCTATTTGATCGAATTGATAGATACGAAACCCTCCCCATTCTTTGGATTTTATCAATCAGATGAAAAAAAAAAAAGACTTATCTTTTTTCCTAAGATGATCAAAAGTTATTTTTAACTATCAAATTTTCTTGGAATAATGATGTCGAGAGGGGAACTTTCGAAATTGATTCGAAATTTCGAAAGAGAAATAGTTTAAATCATTCCTTAGAAGCTGAATCTTTCTCTCCTATTAAGTCACGTGAAGATGCAGAATTAAAAAGAATTCGTTTATTCGTCTTATTTTATTTATATAAAATATAAAAAAATTTTTTATTATATATATATATATTTATTAATTAATATTATAATGTTAGACAATTTAATATTAGCGATGGGGTCTTACTAAGACTTCTTCAGAAAAATATTTATCCACCCTATATCTATAGATCTATAGTATTAATCTATAGTATTATTTATATCTATATACTATAGATATAGAAGATATAGAAAATACTTTAGATTATGGTGTTTATACATCAGCCCAACCAATGACTATTCATGATTCCATAATTGAATCAATTCCATACCGGTTCTTAGAGGAATGTTATGGTAAAACTTCGTTTGAAACGATGTGGTAGAAAGCAACGTGCGACTTGAAGGACACGATCCGTTGTGGATTTGTACATCCATCATTTTTTGTAGGAATGAAGGTGCTCTTAACTCGACATCATTGGTTCTGTTTCACTAGAACCCCTCGTTTTTTGTTGTCTTGGAATGTAAATAGTCCATGATGGAGCTCGAGTAGAAAGTATTAATTTCTTTCTCGGGGCAAGGGTCTAGGGTTAATGCCAATCAATAAAACAATTAAAACAACTTCGTAAATATATCTAATATATCTTAGGTATGGAAATCGAAAGAATCCAATTCGATCAAGTTTCAAATTAAAAAATTTATTGGAATTGATCAAACTTTTTCGATCCAAAGTGTTTCACGAGGGAATCCATCATCTTGTAGGATTCTTTCATAAAAATCGCAAAAAGGGTATGTTGCTGCCATTTTGAAAGGATTAAAAAGCACCGAAGTAATGTCTAAACCCAATGATTTAAAATAAAACAAAGATAAAGGATCCCAGAACAAGGAAACACCTTTTTAATTGTCTTAATAACTGGATCAGACTGAAGAATCCGATTTTAAACGAGACAAACAAAAAAGGAGGAAAGACCGCTCAATAAATGAAATTGCCGAAAGATTTTCCTTTGAACTGTTTGAAAGTTATCCAACTTGAGTTATGAGAGTACGAATGGTTTCTTTTTCATTTTAAGGAAGAACGAAGAAAAAAAGACTTAGATCTTTAATTGCTTTGATCATTTTATGGATCCAGTTGTCATTTCTTAGATAGAATTCCATACAGAGACAAAACTTCGAATCAATCATTTTTCTCGAGCCGTACGAGGAGAAAGCTTCCTATACGTTTCTAGGGGGGGTGTTGTTCATCTACATCTATCCCAATGAGCCGTCTATCGAATCGTTGCAATTGATGTTCGATCCCGAAGAGAAGGAAAAGATCTTCAGAAAGTGGGTTTTTATGATCCGATAAAGAATCAAACTTATTTAAATGTTCCTGCTATTTTATATTTCCTTGAAAAAGGGGCTCAACCTACAGAAACTGTTC